TAAAGTAATTTTTTTGATTGAAAAACTAGGACTTTCTAGTTCTTATGAACCTAACTCATTGAAATTCCATCCAGTAAAACGGAAGAATTATAAATTTCCAAAATAATAGATAGGAATATCGCAAATAGAGCCATTGCGACCCCCATAAGTGGTGTAGTCCCCCAGCCCGGTGCTACTTTACCATATTCCGAATTCAATGGTTTCAATAAATTCCCTACAGTAGTTCGTCTTGGCCCAGATCTAGAACTACCCTCAACGGTTTGTGTAGCCATAAAATACTATTCATTGGTTGAGATCTGTTGACTTTGTATACCATTCCGTTGTAGTTGTAAATAAACGATCTTATCGTAGATCCATTGTGATCTTGAAATTATCTAAAAATGGAAACAGCAACCCTAGTCGCCATCTCCATATCTGGTTTACTTGTAAGCTTTACTGGGTACGCCTTATATACCGCTTTTGGGCAACCCTCTCAACAACTAAGAGATCCATTCGAAGAACACGGGGACTAGTTGAAGTAATGAGCCTCCCATATTGGGAGGCTCATTACTTCAATTGAGATAATGAAAAATTATTTCATTTTTTTAGTTTTAGTCGGAACCTTAGGCGGTTCTCGAAAAAAGATAGCGAAAAAAATTATCCCTAAAGTCGAGACTAAAAGGAATGTATAAACCAATGCTTCCATAGATTCGATCGTGGTTTACAATTATAGCTTCCACACCTATTCATTTGGGATCATTTACCATATAAAGAAAAGTAAAGAGTCAAAGAATAAATGGTGATTCAAATCAAGATTTCTCCGGTACCTTATATCAAATCAAAAAAAAATGGAGGCGAAAGATACCAGAGCAATGTTGTATCAGACTACTTGTCTCCTTGTAGTTGGATCCCCAATTTTTTGAAATGCTCCAAATTCCACTTGAACATCCAAATCTGGATCAATACCAGCAAAAACATCTCTGAACAAGGTTCTAGCACCATGCCAAATGTGTCCAAAAAAGAAGAGCAAAGCAAACGTAGCATGCCCAAAAGTGAACCAACCCCTTGGACTGCTACGAAAAACACCATCGGATTTCAAAGTAGCCCGATCTAATTCAAAAATTTCACCTAATTGGGCACGTCTAGCGTATTTTTTTACAGTAGCAGGATCACTATAACTAACTCCATTGAGTTCGCCACCATAGAACTCGACAGTTACACCTACTTGTTCAACACTATACTTTGATTCTGCCCTTCTAAAAGGAACATCGGCTCTCACAATTCCGTCTCCATCTACTAAAACTACCGGAAATGTTTCAAAAAAAGTAGGCATACGACGTACAAAAAGCTCGCGCCCTTCTTTATCTCTAAAGACGGGGTGTCCTAACCATCCAACAGCTATTCCATCCCCGTTGTCCATTGAGCCTGCTCTGAATAATCCCCCTTTTGCCGGATTATTACCAATGTAATCATAAAAAGCTAATTTTTCGGGAATTTTAGACCAAGCTTCCGATAAACTCAGATTTTCGGCTAGTCCGGCGCTAACTCTTCGATATATTTCTTGCTGAAAGTATCCCTGATCCCACTGATAACGAGTGGGACCAAATAATTCGATTGGGGTAGTTGCTGAACCATACCACATAGTTCCAGCAACAACGAAAGCTGCAAAAAAAACAGCAGCGATACTACTAGAAAGTACAGTTTCAATATTTCCCATACGTAATCCTTTGTATAGACGTTGAGGCGGACGGACACTAAGATGGAATAGACCTGCTAATATGCCCAATGTACCCGCTGCAATATGATGAGAGGCTATTCCTCCCGGAACAAAAGGATCAAAACCTTCCGCGCCCCACGCTGGATTTACAGATTGTACTTTTCCAGTTAGTCCATAAGGATCGGACACCCATATTCCAGGACCATACAAACCTGTTACATGAAATGCGCCAAAGCCAAAGCAAGCCACCCCTGAGAGAAATAAATGAATTCCAAAGATCTTGGGCAAATCCAAAGAAGGTTTTCCCGTACGCTCATCACAGAATATTTCTAGATCCCAATACACCCAATGCCAGATAGCTGCCAAGAAGCACAAGCCAGAAAACACAATATGTGCCCCTGCGACACCTTCATAACTCCAAATACCCGGATTCGTTATAGTTCCTCCTGAAATACTCCAACCACCCCACGAATTGGTTATTCCTAAACGAGTCATGAAGGGTATAACGAACATACCTTGTCTCCACATTGGATCAAGAACAGGGTCAGAGGGATCAAAAACCGCTAATTCGTATAGAGCCATCGAACCGGCCCAACCAGAAACTAGAGCTGTATGCATTATATGGACAGAAAGCAATCGACCGGGATCATTCAATACGACAGTATGAACACGATACCAAGGCAAACCCATGGAAATACCCCTTTATCAAAGATAAATAGACACTATGTCACCTTATTTTATCGCATTACATTGGAAAGGACTATACTATGTACCTAAGTACCTAACCTTTTCAGTGGATTCTGTATGAGAAAGAGTTAATATTTATTCCGTTCCATTGAAAATAGCAGAACAATTCTGTTCATAAGAACAAAGAGAAGCAGATCTATTCTATACCCGATAAGTACCAATACGCAATGGGAGAATTGGTACCATTTTGTGGGAACGAATGCATAGATACTTGTTTATCATTCGAACGATCGATTGCTCCATTCGTTAAAATTTTTATTTATTCATTCTATCTTACTCTATAAACCTTCCAATCAATCTATCTAGAAAATAGAATAAACAGAAAAAAGGATGAAGACAATAAACCCATTGTTACGTTTCCATATTAAAGTGAAGTATAGTACTTAGTTTTTTTTTCTTTAATTTAATGCCCATTGGTGTTCCAAAAGTACCTTTTCGGAGTCCTGGAGAGGAAGATGCAGTTTGGGTTGACGTATAGTGCGACTTGTCAGACATATTGGGTCATATGGGATTTACCCGTTCTCTCCCCCGATCGAGATATCCTCTGTTTCGCCCAAGAAATATTGTATTGAGATTGAGTGAACCATCAATCATTTGGAGCGTGAAGTACAATTAGATCAATTTATATTGGGGATCAATATTATCAATTAGAAGAATTTATGGTTGACTTGGACTGATAAAATAAAGTCTCCAGGCTCCGTTCAGAAAATACCAAATTGGTAACAAATTGATAATATATGTATGATTACCACTTGTATCATAAACGATTCTTATACTTACTATAGGAGCGATCTCAAACTGCCAACCAATGGAGTAGTATGATGAATACATCGAATAGTTTGGAGAAGACATGAAACAAATTGAAAAAGAAGTCGTAACAAAAAAAGTGGTACTGAGATCATTTGCCCTATATGTACAAATAGAATTCGGGCAGATCTTTTCCCGGAGTAGAACAAACATGAACCTAAAAAAATGGAAAGGGCCCATTCAGGAACAATAAAATGACATCGTGATTTGAATCTCGATGAAACAATACATCAATGAGAGGTTAGTTCAATAAGTTCAGTAAATTCTTTTTTTTTATAGGTAAGGGAACAAAAACTCATCTTATGTTTTTTGAAAAATAGAAGAAGAAAGAAAACCCCCTTCATTAGAAAAACAAAAACCTGTTACAGAAAAAAAAGAAATAGAACTGGAATCGACACATTGATTCTTTTTTTCGCAATTTTATTTTTGAACCGTATGCATCCAAAGGTGCACGTACGGTTCCTAAGGGAACCAATTTTGTCCTAATCAACCGACTTCATCGAGAAAGATTACTTTTTTTAGGCCAAGAAGTTGATAGCGAGATCTCGAATCAACTTGTTGGTCTCATGGTATATCTCAGTATAGAAGATGATACTAGGGATCTTTATTTATTTATAAACTCTCCCGGCGGATGGGTAATACCAGGAATAGCCATTTATGATACCATGCAATTTGTGCCACCCGATGTGCATACAATATGCATGGGATTAGCCGCTTCAATGGGATCTTTCATTCTGGTCGGAGGAGAAATTACCAAACGTCTAGCATTCCCTCACGCTTGGCGCCAATGAGTTTTTTTATTTGAAAAAAAAAAGGAAGACTATGCCTTCGCCATATTGAATATGAATAATAAGTAATAATAGCATGGCACTTCGAGTTCGATATGAGCAAACCATTATTGTTTTTTTCATAACATGAGATTTTATGTCGAGATAGTAGTATGAAATAGAGGTCATTTCGGATTTGATCTTATGTGTCGGGGGTACATTTCAGCGTCACAAACCATTCTTTTTCACACCAGAATTCTCTTTCTGATATTTATGTTATGAAAGAAAAAGTACAAAAATGAAAAAAAAAAAGATCATTTTTTTCCTTATTTGATCGTATCAGAAAGGAACTTTGGGATTGCTAAATCACAGACAAAATAAATATATAAAGCAACAGAACCATCATAGTATTTTTTTTTACTCCTACGAAAGGAAGGGTGGTAAATGGATCATTCAACGATCCGGATCGGATGGATTCTATTTCTTTCTTCAATAGAATAGAAGAGAAGAAAAAGAAAAAGTAAATTCCATTGTAGAGCCGTATGCACAAAAGATGCCTGTACGGTTGTACAATTCTATTCTTTTTTCTTATATTTTTTTTATCCCTTACTTTAGCCCAATCATGCAAGATAGAAGAACCCTTCATGATGTTATATCAATATCATCAGGGTTATGATTCACCAACCTGCTAGTTCTTTTTATGAGGCACAAGCAGGCGAATTTATCCTGGAAGCGGAAGAACTACTGAAACTTCGCGAAACCCTCACAAAGGTTTATGTACAAAGAACGGGTAATCCTTTATGGGTTGTATCCGAAGACATGGAAAGAGATGTTTTTATGTCAGCAACAGAAGCCCAAGTTCATGGCATTGTTGATCTTGTAGCGGTCGAAAATGAAAATACTAGGGATTTCATGTAAATCCATTTCAAACCATAATTCGAATTTTCTGCGATTTGATGTTGAATAGAAAAAAAATTCATGATCATCAATCATCAGGTTAAGATCGATCTAAACCAACCCATTCCATTCTAGAATTCTATATATACATACGACATGCCAACTATTAAACAACTTATTAGAAACACAAGACAGCCAATAAGAAATGTCACGAAATCTCCCGCTCTTAGAGGATGTCCTCAGCGTCGAGGAACATGCACTAGGGTGTATGTGCGACTCGTTCAGATCATGAGTTCGAACAAATGAGACAATTTTCCAGTATCAATGACCAGTACCAATGAATAGGATAGATAGAGAAGATCTATCATATACCTATATTGTGTTTGGAATTTATGGTTTACATTGGTGCAAATCCAATCACCTAGATTTGAGATGAAAAGCAATTCCCCATTGGGGGCAAATGGTTATCCATTAAGCGGAGGAAATGGTATTATAAGAAGCAAAAAGGTTATACTCCTATTCTTGAAAGAACGGACTAACAGGGTCAGCTACCTAGCCAACTTTCATAATTAAATGCCGTCACTGTATGGATAACTCTTATTGTGAAAAGAACTATTACTGTATAATTGATGGGTAGAGCCAAAGAGTGTGAACTATACAAGTTAACAATAACATTTGATAAAGTGAAAGAAGAGGCTCCGGTGTATAGAGAGGACCTCACCGTTTAAAAAAAAAGTAACCATAGAAACGATGGAACCCACTATTTTTTTTTTATTTGGTATCGTTAGAATTTATTATTTCCAGGTGAAAATGCCTGGAAGGAATAAAAAATCGTGGTTGGGGAAAGTCATAGTAGCAAAAGCCATTGGAATTTTTATTTTATATATCGGAATAATCCGTTTTGTTATTAATTGACGGGGGGTAAAGGATGACTGAAAGAAGAGAAATCAATTAGTTATTCATTAAGGTTTAATTTGATTCAATGACCAGAGTTAGACGAGGATATACAGCTCGGAAACGTCGAACAAAAATTCGTTTATTTGCATCAACCTTTATTGGGGCTCATTCAAGACTTACTCGAACGACTACTCAACAGAAAATGAGAGCTTTGGTTTCCTCTCATCGAGATAGAGGCAGGCAAAAGAGGGATTTTCGTAGTTTGTGGATCACTCGAATAAATGCAGTAATTCGTGAGAATAAGGTATTCTATAATTATAGTAGATTAATACCAAATCTGTACAAGAAGCAATTGCTTCTTAATCGTAAAATACTTGCGCAAATATCTATATCAAATAAGAATTGTCTTTACATGATTTCCAATCAGATTATCAAATAAAGGATATGATAAAATATAATACAGAAATGATTGAAATTGAAACAGAATTCCCCGGAGAATGAACTCCGGGAAGATAGAATAAAAAAATGAAGTAAGATAAGTAGTAGGAATGAACGAACATGTTTCAATAAAAAAAAAGATTTCTTCTTCCCCCATTTTTTATTTCTTATAACACAAGAAATAAATCGGGATTCTAGGCCTTTTGAACAAAACATCAATCTGAGCTTGAGTTCCGATTGGAGTTTTGAGTCAATTGAGGAGTATGTTTATTTATTTCTGGTTCTAGGACCAGTAGTTCTGGGGATCGACTCGGCTCTCTCAAATTGTTTCTCATTATTAAGAAAAGGTAACAAAGATAAAATACGAGCTTGTTTTATAGCAATAGTAATTAATCGTTGTTGTTTCAAGGTCAATTTATTCACCCGTCTAGATAATATTTTTCCTTGTTCACTAATAAATCGACTAATTAAACTCATGTTTCTATAATCGATTCGATCCCCCGATCCAATTGGGGACAAACGCCTACGAAAGGATCGCTTGTATTTACGAAAAGGTTGCTTGGATTTATCCATGGTTTATTCCTTATCTCTAAAATTCTATTTCTTTATTCATTTCAGATCTGACCGAAATAGGCTTTGATTCGCATCGTTTATATTATACAACTCATATATAATACATATCATATGTATGTATATATATATGAAAATGAAATCGGGTTTGATTTGTATTGTATATATTATGTATATTATATATGTTATATTTATGTTAAGTTAAATATGTTAACTTAAATATGTTAAGTTCTTCCTCTTCCTTGGAAAGATCGCGCACACGTTCCGTTCCATCTATTTCTTTATTTCCCCATGAATCGTATGCTTGTGACAATAGCGACAAAATTTTCTCAATTCTAATCGACTGGATGTATTGTGTCGATTCTTTTGAGTAATATATCTAGAAATACCCGGCGATTCTTTATTGACACCATTTCGGACACAACTGGTACATTCCAAAATAACTCTGACTCTGACATCTTTACCCTTGGCCATGAACCCCCTTTTGATTTTGGATCGACTTAACTTCTTCTATTTTCGACCCGAACTGAAGAAGAATAAAAGAACAAAAAAATCAATAAGAAAATCAATAGAAGTTACTAACTTGAAATTCCATTTTCATTTCTAAAGATTTCGTTGTGTTGTATGTGTTGTAATTATATAATTACAATTAATATTAATAGAGTAATAGTAATAATTAATAAAGTAATAATTAATAATAAAGTAATAATTAAGTAATACAATTTCTTTCTAACTATCAATTATTCCTATCTTAAATCCCAATATTTCGTTTAAGTATCTTCTTTCTATGCTATGATTTCGTGGATTCTGCCCTAGATCTGGATACACATTTCCATTTCTGTTTCCCAAAATTCGATCTTAGATTCACCAGATTTTTGTCGAGGTTCAATACACTTTTTCTTTTTTCTTTCCTTCCTATCCTCCTCCTATCCTAAAGAACTGAAAAAAAGGAAGGGGCGAAATTTTAGTCACGTCACGTAGAATTGTATCCCTAATTTTCTTCATTTCTTCGCATATTAATAACTAGAATGAAAAAAAAGGGAATGACAAGGCATCTGGGAATAAACGATTAATTTCTATCAATAGACCTGCTAAAGACCCAAACCATAGAGTAGTTAGCACAGGTGCCACGGAGAGATATGTTTTTATATCTCGCATTGAAAATCCTCCTTCTTTATTGTAATACATATATGTATGGTCAGATGTTGTAGTTCAAGATCATTTGTATTTTTTTTTTACTTTACGCGGAATTCCTAACTAAAATAGATATGTACAATGAACCGATAGATGAGATTTTCCTGTCCCTAAAAAAGAAAGAAAAAGATGACCCCTTCTTCCTGAGCATTTCCGATAAGATAAATTTTTATTCTTTTTTTTATACGATACGCCGATAAGATCAATTTTCATTTTTTTTATACGTTAGGTTTCAGATGTATAAAATTATTTTATTATATGAAACCAAAAAGAAGAAATGACAAGAAAATTGTATATAGATAGAGGGGAAAATAACAATGTGGAAAACAAGACAGGGATTTTGTACAATGACACTGTACAAGAACTTTAAAAAGGGATGTAGCGCAGCTTGGTAGCGCGTTTGTTTTGGGTACAAAATGTCACGGGTTCAAATCCTGTCATCCCTACCTATTACTTCTCTTATGCGCAGTAACGAGGGATTAATTAAGATCGATTGAAATTGGACATAATCTTTCATTTTTGCATGCTATACGTATGCAAGATATGTTTTGGGGTAAAAAAACCTTTTCTTTACACTACAGTCGTATCTCCTGTAATAAGAAAGCGCTCTTAGTTCAGTTCGGTAGAACGCGGGTCTCCAAAACCCGATGTCGTAGGTTCAAATCCTGCAGAGCGTGATTCCGTTTATGTTATGTCGAATCACAATAAAAAAACTTAACAAAAAAAAGTTTAATTGAAACTTGAATTTGACCTCCCGCAGGGAGGAGGTCAATCAAAAAAAAGAGAAATGTTACTCAATCAAAGGTCCAACTGATCACCACGTCTGTATTGTAAATATGCAGTTACGAATAATCCTGCCAAAGTAATAGGAATTAGACCTAAGACGATTCCAAATAGAAAAACTTCAATCATTTCGGTTTTTTGAGGGGATAAAAAGATGGGTAAGATCTATCCCTAAATATTAATCTGAATTATCCGTGAATCTCAATAACCAAGAATTGGCAATTGATGTGGAAAGGAACCTGGAACACCTGGAATCTCAGAGAAATATTCATTTTTATGAATTGTTCATTCAATTCATTTCAAATAAGTCGTATCTTATTCAAACCAATCAATAGAGCTGGGGTTATAGTTAAAGCAGCCAGTAGAAAACCGAAATAACTAGTTATAGTAGGCATGAAAGAGCTAAATTAGATATGTTCTTTTGTTACATATGTTGATAAAACACTTACCTAAGTTTCCATTTTTCCCAGATATAACAGTAACGGTAAGAAAAAACCAATTGACAGGATTAGTTTAGTTCAATTGAAAGTTTTTGATTCATCAGCTATGACATCGATCGGTCCTGTGATTCCGAATCGACAGATTCATTGTGCAATTCGTGAGTTGAGTAAAGTAATAGTAATAAGAACTGTGTCGTGTAACTTCATCCAAAATTACTTAAAAAAATTTTATTTAAGTAATTTTGGAATAAAATAAAAAAATTGGATTTGAAAAGAACTTCAATTTTGATCATTTCTTTTCTTTTTCAATAAAAAGGATCTAATCCATTTGGGGGCGAACGACCTGATATTACCTTTTACTTATTTTTTTTAACTCATTGGATTCAGTACATTAATAGGTTGGTTAATTGCCCATAATATCTCGAATGAGAAGAAAAAAAGTGCTCTACGATATATCGAAACGATCTATCAAAAAAATAAAACCTTTACTTTCATTTTTATTCTTTTTGGGGGGTCCAACTCGATTCAAAGACGAACAACTTCCATTATCCTTTTAGGTTCTATATTCTGTCTTTCCATATCATGGAGTTCCATACTTGTAGTTCGGTCAAGAAAGAACCTTTGTTTTGCATCTAATGCAACCGTTGTTGCATCACGAATATTGATTGTTCCAACTATGTTCTCTTTCTTTCATTAAATATTATCTATTCTTGTATTTTGTATTTATTATAGTATATTTATTATAGTATATTTATTATAGTATA